ATTTTTATAAGTTTATTGAAGAAGTTCTATTTACTCAAAAAACCTCCCTCTCTTTTGTTTTCCCACCATTCTATTTTATATTATTATTATTAATAATTTTTATATTATTAATATTAATAATATATTATATATAATATATATTATGTAATATATCTAAAATCTAAAAAAGTTCTGATATATCTTGAAAAATTCAAAACTTAGACTAGTAATCTTTGACGAACAGGATCAAGAATCCTTTTTTTTCTTTCGACACAAGAAAGAGGTGTGGAAAATTCCTTTTCTTGTGTCGAAGACTATGAAGATGAAAAATCGCCCCTATAATTTTTTGTTCCACGCATTTATCCGTTCTATTCCCCGCTTACTTATGTCTAGTATATAGTCTAATTTCATTCAATTAGAATATAAAAGAATATAAAACACTGTTGATGCATTTTATGACATTGAAATGTGATAATAGTAACATAATCATACCACCCCAATTTGGATTCAAAAAAGAGTCAAACAATCTTCCTCACAATCTACATACTATGACTAGGAATGCGGTACAAGGAATTTACGGCACCTCGTAGAAAAGTAGAAAACGAGTATAAAAAAGCAAAAGGCTTTTCATAGTGTCATTTTTTATCATAGATAGCCGTCAAAAAGAATTTTGTTCTTTTTAAGTTATGAGCTCAATTCAATGTCGATAAATCCGCGAGTCTAGAAATTCATTTCTGACAATTGAACCTTCTCGAACTGTTTCTTTTTAAGAACCAAAAATATTTGTGCCAAAATAACAGATGCCAAGAAGAACAAAAGGCCTTGGACACGTAAGGGATCTTGAAGTACTATTTCTGCATCTCCCTGACCAAATCCGCCCACATTAGGATTACTCGTCAACGGTTGATCCAATTTGATAGATTCGCCTTCTGAAACAAGAAGTTCTGGCCCTGGAGGGATAATATCAACCACTTGACGTCCATCCGATGCATCCGCTATGGTTATTTCGTAACCCCCCCTTTCTTTTCGTATTATTTTACCTACTATACCTGCTGATGTAGCATTATAAACTGTATTGTTACTTTTGCTCCCGTCGGGATAAATCTGACCCCTTCCCCTGTTTCCGCCTACGTATATAGGATATTTTAAGAAGTGAACCTCTTTCTTAATAGCGGGGTCCGGGGAAAGGATAGGAAAGGTGATTTCACTATATTTCTGACCGGGAACGGGACCTATCACAAGAATATTTTTTTTATTGGGGCGATAGATCTGAAAAGACAGATTGCCTATCTTTTCTTTCATCTCGGGGGAAATCCGATCGGCAGGAGCTAATTCAAAACCCTCCGGTAAAATAAGAACAGCCCCTACATTCAAAGGACCCTTTTTACCATTAGCAAGAACTTGTTTTACTTGCATATCATAAGGGATTCGAACAACTGCTTCAAATACAGTATCCGGAAGTACCGTTTGTGGAACTTCAATATCCACGGGCTTATTAGCTAAATGGCAATTGGCACATACAATACGGCCAGTCGCTTCTCGTGGATTTTCATAACCCTGCTGTGCAAAAATGGGATATGCACTTGAAATGGCTGGCCGAGTTATGATATATATCATGAGCGATACGGAAATGGATCGAGTAATTTGTTCCTTTATCCAAGAAAAAGTCTTTCTATTTTGCATGGTCCAACCATTGAGCCCAAAAATGTCTACAATAAATTTGGTAGGTCGCTAACCTAGTTCCCTATCCGCGATTCTGCTATTTACTGGAATAATTTTACTGGAATAAATAATATTAATATTTAATAAATCTTTGGGATGGGTAGAAATAGAAAGAGTAAGTATGATTTTCCATGCTTTGCTTATGTACAACTACAAAGTAAGAAACGTTAGAATTGAGTTGGATTAATATTAGTAGATCCTTTTTTAATCATTCATTGAATGATAAATCACTACAAGTGACGGAGAAACACGATTTAAATAACGAAAAATCCAAAATTTAAATAGAGTATCTAGAATGACCGGAAAAGTAGAAACAAGACCAGATATAATTTGATCATTATGAGCAAATCCAAAATCTTTGTAGACAAAGCCAATCATTAGCTCCCAACCATGGGGCGAATGGAATCCGATACATAAATCTGTTAATAAAAGAATCGAAAAAGCCTTTATTGTGTCACTTAAGTTATATAGGAATTCCTGAGCCCAAGAGTTAAGAATAACAAGTTCTTCATTACCCAAAATAGAATAACCGCTTAGAATAACGAAACAGATTATATTTGTCGAGAAGTGCAAAATCGTATGGATACGATCCTCGTTGTGTATCTTGATTAATTGGAGCGTTTCTTTGTGGATTCCTATACGAAGGTTTTGTAGATGTGTCTCCGAGTATTCCTTGATCATTTCCTCCAAGAGAAGGATTTCCTCCAATTCTATGAATTTTTCTAGAATATTCTTTTCTTGGATATCATTCAAAAAAATTTCAGATTGCCTAGTATTCCACCAATAAGTAACCCAAGATTCCAGGCTTTTATTAAATGAGAGAGAAATCCACCAGGGCAAAAATACTATAGATGCAAGATAGAAAAGAGGAGTGAATGCTTTCTTTTTTGCCATTTTTCATTTCGTCTATGAATTTTTAATGAACCGACTTCATTAGTTGACTCTACACGATCCAATATTTTTCTCGTGCATGAGTTAGTTCTATTACAAAGTATCGAACCTATGAATCTATTCACTGTTTTTTATTTGTGATTTCGGAGTTAGTCTTTGAATGTAGAAAGAATACAGAAATAGATTAAGAATCCACTTCGAATTCAAATAATTAACAAAAAAATATTATATTGTTTCCAGATAATGAATAATGAATATTATTTTCTATCATTATATCAAAATATCTTATATTTTTAAAAAATAGGATATATCAGAATCTAAACTGTCAATTCCAACAAATATTGGATTCAAAAAAATTTATGTATTTCCAAATGCTTTGATATAAAATAGAAAAGATGAATCCATTTTTTGGATTTGTTACTTATTTTGTTTTTGTTATTGAATTAAGTTGTGTAGATTTCCATACACATAAAAGACCACAAAAATAGTTTTGTTTTGTGGTTGTTACGTTACGTATACGTCTTCTTTGACTAGAATGAGCGTTATGAAGAAACTTCAGTTAAGTTATGGTATAGAAAAGGGGGATTTTTTAGTTTTTCCTTCCTGCTGAGAAAGCATTCATTCTCTCAGCTCATTTCTCAAAATACTTCAATCGGTACACGCAAGAAATAGGCCAATTCGGCAGCTTTTTGTTCTATTTCCCGTGGAGTAACATTCTCATCAGTACGAGTCAAGGGAATGGCCCCCTGGCCTCTGATGTCCATATAAAGGACACGGCGAGAATAAATACCCTCTTTAACTTCTATTCTGACGGACTGAATATCCTTTATAAGGAATCGAACGAAGATGCGACGATTTTTTCCAGGGAATCCCCAACGAAAAATACACACCATTCCTTCTTTTCTATCAAATCGATCATAACCACCCCCTACATTCCACGAAATTGTGCACCACAAATAGGAGCTAATAAAGAGACCCGCGATCCCATAGAAAGACATCACAATCCCTTGTGGAAAAAAAAAGATTTGCTGAGACGGAAATAAAGATATCAAGTTTCTCCCAAGATAACTGGAAGTTCCAACCAATAAGAATCCTAATGAACCTAAAAAAAGGATAAAGGCCCAGCAGAAATTACTTGTTTTCCGTGACCCCGTTATAGGTTGTATCCATATTTGTTCTGATCGACAACTCATACTTGATCTGGTTTCGTTTTATTGGAATTGAGAGAATACCCTAGACTTTACTCTTTTTGTTTCCGAAGTAACTCTCATCAACTAGTACTAGTTTGATGTGAACCTTTAAGAGTAATTTATCAAATTAGTTAGATCTAAAATAAAAACATATCCTTCGTATGATCCCATCGATATACATATAGATACACCGACTTTACAGTTCAGCCATCCGGTGATCCTGATATTTTTTCAAATAGATAGAATTTCTTTACCCCCATATCATCTTTCTACAGGCCTAAGAGCCCCTCCTTTATGTTCGACGGAAGCGCCGCATGTTATACTTTATACTTTATTCCATTAAATGGATATCTGCGTTATGATACAAGTCTTAGTTTTGAAAAAAAAAATGGATGAGAGTTGGGCCCATCAGATCTAAACAGTCTTATTTTTTTGAACATGAAGAAATAAAGAAGCCATTGCCATTGCCGGAAATACTAAGCCTACTAAAGGCACCAAAACAGAGGGAAAGTCGAAAGTTGTCATATAAAGAATACCTCAATTTACTATTTGTACCTGTTATTATTATTTATAATAATTTATAATATATATAATTAGAAAGATATCTTATCTTATAATAATTTGAATTAATAATTAAATTCAATCAATTAAATTCAAATTTTAATTAGTTTTAATTAGTATAGATCTAAGTATATATCTAAGTGAGTATAGAATGGACTTATTCATCTTTCTACATGAAAGATATGTAAAAGATATTGTAGGATACTCGCCTTTATTATTTTTTATTTTCTTCGTCTTTTGCTCCTGTCTTCTAATCATTTAATAAAGAAAAAGCTTCTTACAAATTATCGAAAGATTCGTGTTATAATTCGATCCAAAAAAGGGGATTCTTAGTCAAAATAAAATAGGATTCTCGAGAGATATATAAAGGTACAAAACCATATATAATATATCTATAGTTTATAGATTCTAGAATTATATATTTGGATTTATATATACATACGTAAGACGTAGAACAAAAATTTTTTATTTTACTAATTTAACGAAAATAAGAATTCACTCTTCTTTCTTGTTGATAGAGGCCTCTTAACTGAATTAGTAATCAAGAATATAGATAAAAAAGAGTTATCCGCAACTTTTGATTCTTTTTACAATTTAGTTAGATCTTATGTCAACAAAGAAACCCCATTCATATTCATTTTACTTGTATTCTGATAA